TTTCACCTTCCAAAGAGCAAAGTTGGCTTGATGAGCGCAGATAAGGAAGCGGAAGCAAGAAAACAAAACTAATATTATCTTTCTTGTTTGTCCTTATACTTAAGAGGCAAAGAGAAGCGCTTTTGCTACTAAGAAAGCGAATGCGCGAAGGTTCAAGACTTAGCCGAGCGTTAGCGAAGCTAGATTCTCATAACGAGGCGCTTCGCGTTATCGAAGCGCTGTAGTAGCGCCGAAGCTCTATGTGCTGCTATAATGCTAAGCCAAGGGCACTCCGCCTTATCTATAGAAGCAGTCAACTGAATTCTGAACGACCTTGGTAATGGCTTAATCTATAGATAGAAAGCCCTATGATGGGAAACTACCACGTTAGGTTTGGAGAGAGATGGGACCGGTTATATAATAGGGGAAGCAGATGCAAGGCAAGCTTTTTCTTTCAATAGCCGGCCAAATGACTACAGGATCATCGGTCTACTCTACCTCAATTCACCATTTCGAACTTTATACAGAAGGGTTTTCCGTACCAGCTCCTTCTACCTATACCGCAGTTGAAGCTCCTAAAGGAGAATTTGGTGTCTTTCTGGTCAGTAATGGAAGCAATCGTCCCTACCGTCGTAAAATAAGAGCACCTGGCTTTGCCCATTTACAAGGACTCGATTCTATGTCCAAACATCACATGCCAGCAGATGTGGTCACCATCATAGGTACTCAAGATATTGTGTTTGGAGAGGTGGATAGATAGGACTACGTCTTGCTCGATCAGGGCCCTAGCTTTATTGCGAGCCAAAAGCCCCATTTATATACGCCTCCTTTTTCAGGAAAGCAAAGTGAGATTCATAAAATGGGCAGTAGCAATGGCTTGATCAAAAGTTTGCGGCTCAGCTCTAAGTACTTATATTTCAAGGTCATCCCGAATGGCCTCATTGAAAGCTGCTATAGTTGTTTCCTCAGTAACATTATCCAACATCTTGAATTGGGGCTAATCCCTCTGTGTTGGTCAATAATCAATTCGCTTTACTGGAACCTCTTTCAGATCTTGGAAATCCGGTGACTTTCTCACAAGGCCGCCTGGAAGAATGAATTCCCTTATTGCGCCTAAACGAGTTTCACGGATAAATCCATTATTTAAAGAGAAGTTGTTCATCACTGGACCAATGAGCCTGGTGGGTATAGTAGTGGCAATGGACATCAAAAGGCAATGAACATTGTTTATGGAGAAGAAATAGGTAGAAAGCACACGGACTTACTAAGCCTATTAAGGCAATAGAAAGAAAAGCCAACATAAGAACGAGTTTCACAGTCTTCAGTGGTTTCAACCTCCGTAAGAGGAGAAGGCCCACTAAAAGCCTCGTATGCGGAGTAGCAGTAGGTCTTCTCAATGAGAGCCTTGTCGTCGTAACCGAAATCATAATCGCTGGCAACAATGGACATTGCCTTATTAGCCCAAGAACTAGGCAAACACGAATCAAAGCTTGAACTGAACTCGAGCTAGTCATTGGAAACCTCTTGAAGAGCCTTCCGCCTTTTCGCTCCTCTCCCGCTTATTGATTAGGGCGAGCGTCCTCTAAAATCCCATTTTTTCATCGACAGGTAGGGTTCATTCTAAGGTTCCTTATGTAGGTTGTAAAGCGGAATAAGAGGGAGAATGGGCACAGCCCCACCAGCAGTCCGCGTTTTTGACTTTGACCCGTGAAAATGAAACACAAATCTGTGTTCACTATCTATGGAGTGGAGTGACTATCTATCCTTAATCTCCTCTTCCCTATCTCCCCCCCTTTTTCCTTTCTCTTAGGCAGGAGAATCCATTTCTTTTCTTGTATTGTTTATTATGATTGATCTGTAGTTCAAGGGCACTCTTCCTAATCCGAGTTTGAGATGGAATAAGACCCTGACGTAGAGTCCCGGGAAGGGATTTTTTGACTCCCGAGGGAAAGCCCTTTCCAGATGGAGTAGTGCATCTCTGTCTTGAATGCCCGCCCTATAGATAGGAACTCCTCTCTCTACTGCCTATCCAACCCGAAGACTCTTTTTCGTGGTGGAGTGCTTCGAATAGGATCCGATCCCATCCCAGCAGTCAAACTCCTTCCTGACCCGGCTCACCTGCCTCTGAAGCTGGAATGCCTTTATAGAATAGAGGGGGCTACCGGAGGAATCGAAAAGTGTGAAGTGGGATGTGGAATGTGATTGGTGATGGATGGGGGTTATGAAATAAGTTCTGCATCAGATGATGAGCATGGGTAGGTATATTTTTTTAATAGTAAAAGAAGAGGACGCAAGCACATTCATTGATGCCCTCGAATCTGCCTTGAGGGCGGTAAGGAAGGATTGATACTAAATCGACTCGGAACTCTTGTTTAGCAGTGAAAGAATCCGATCTGTGCTTTGCAGGCTAAAAGGTAAATGAGTTATCTCATGCATGTCCTGAAAGACAAGATTTGTGAAAGGCCGACTCTGACTGATGTTGTCACACGAATTGCTCAAGAAGCTGTGATCGCTCTACGAC